TCGGGAGAAGTAATTTAATCGTTCGAATTTTTTTCTTATTTTATTAGTAGTCTTATAGTAGTCTTAGATTTTGCATTTTGATGAGCCTCGTTTTGAGGAATTCATGGAATAATCCATTTTCATGGAATAAAGAATAAGAACAAGGATATGAGTCTATCGCTTAAAAGAAAAGATCTCATGATAGTCAATATGGGTCCTCAACACCCATCAATGCATGGTGTTCTTCGACTGATTGTTACTCTCGATGGTGAAGATGTTATTGATTGCGAACCCATATTAGGGTATTTACACAGAGGAATGGAAAAAATTGCGGAAAACAGAAGTATTATACAATACTTGCCTTATGTAACACGATGGGATTATTTAGCTACTATGTTTACAGAAGCAATAACGGTAAATGCACCAGAATTCTTGGAGAATATTCAAATACCCCAAAGAGCCAGCTATATTAGAGTAATTATGTTAGAATTGAGCCGTATAGCTTCTCATTTGTTATGGCTTGGACCTTTTATGGCGGATCTCGGGGCACAGACTCCTTTTTTCTACATTTTTAGAGAGAGAGAATTGATATATGATCTATTTGAAGCTGCTACAGGTATGCGAATGATGCATAATTACTTTCGCATCGGAGGGGTAGCTGCTGATCTCCCTTATGGATGGATGGATAAATGTTTAGATTTCTGTGATTATTTTTTACAAGGAGTTGTTGAATATCAACAACTTATTACACAGAATCCTATTTTTTTAGAACGAGTTGAAGGAGTCGGTTTTATTAGCGGAGAAGAAGCAGTAAATTGGGGCTTATCGGGACCAATGTTACGAGCTTCTGGAATACAATGGGATCTTCGTAAAATAGATCCTTATGAGTCTTACAATCAATTCGATTGGAAAGTCCAATGGCAAAAAGAAGGAGATTCATTAGCTCGCTATTTAGTACGAGTCGGTGAAATGAGGGAATCCATAAAAATTATTCAACAGGCTGTAGAGAAAATTCCTGGAGGACCTTATGAGAATTTAGAAGCCCGACGCTTTAAGAAAGCAAAGAATCCCGAATGGAATGATTTTGAATATCGATTTCTTGGTAAAAAACCTTCGCCCAATTTTGAATTATCAAAGCAAGAGCTTTATGTAAGAGTAGAAGCTCCAAAAGGCGAATTAGGAATTTATCTGGTAGGAGATGATAGTCTTTTCCCCTGGAGATGGAAAATTCGTCCACCGGGTTTTATTAATTTGCAAATTCTTCCTCAGCTAGTTAAAAAAATGAAATTGGCTGATATCATGACAATATTAGGTAGTATAGATATCATTATGGGGGAAGTTGATCGTTGAAATGATAATAGATAGGGTAGAGGTAGAAACTATCAATTCTTTTTCGAAATCGGAATTATTAAAAGAAATCTACGGACTTATATGGATTCTACCCATTTTGGCCCTCCTACTGGGAATCACAATAGAAGTACTCGTAATTGTGTGGTTAGAAAGAGAAATATCCGCATCGATACAACAACGTATTGGTCCTGAATATGCTGGCCCCCTGGGACTGCTTCAAGCTATAGCAGATGGAACTAAACTACTTTTAAAAGAGGATATCCTCCCATCCCGAGGAGAGATTCCTTTATTTAGCATTGGCCCCTCTATAGCAGTCATATCCATTTTATTAAGTTTTTTAGTTATCCCTTTGGGATATCGTTTTGTTTTAGCTGATCTTAGTATTGGTGTTTTTTTATGGATTGCAATTTCAAGTATTGCTCCTATTGGTCTTCTCATGGCAGGATATAGCTCAAATAATAAATATTCTTTTTCAGGCGGTCTACGAGCGGCTGCTCAATCTATTAGTTATGAAATACCATTAACTTTTTGTGTACTAGCAATATCTCTACGTGTGATTCGTTAAAATAGGATCTTTTTCCTCTAAAATACATTGAATGCTTATCTTCCTTTGCTTATTCTGTATTCGCGTTGGTAAGTTAAACTCGATAGCTATATGAGTGAAACAAAACAGCTTATTAATTTGTAGTAAAAATAAAAAATCTCATTTCCTACGTACAAGAAAAAAGTTCAAGTAAACATAAGCAGTGTAAACTCTTTACCCCAAGGTTGAGATTGTTTAATTAGTCATCATATCTTGAAGCGGGCAAGAATAAAGGATTCGCAATATGGAATTCCATTACTAGAATATTTTGAGTTATTACTATAATTTAAACTTATAACCATAAGGCAATCCATCAAAAGTTAGTGAGGGATTAGGAACACTAAAGTACATACAGGATTAGTAATGAGAGAATCTAAATCATTAGACATTTTTCCTCATAAAAGGAATCAAAATCATAATAAGGACTTGAAATTGGTGGAAATGATCAAGCAGTACTTTCTTCAGATTCCGGTCTAGAGTATGTTCCCATTCACTTGTTAAGGAAATGGCTATCAAGAACGAATTAACCCTTTATTCTTTTTTTTAAGTATACCCCTCCCGGGGAAAGAAGAGTAGGACAAAAGATATGGAATACAATACAAAAAAGGATCTTTATTTATTCTTTCCTTCCTTTATCCCTATTCATACAGAATTCCTCATGAATTAATGCCAAATTCTTTCCATTTATTAATTGCTATAATGAGTGATTTATTCGAATATTAAGTTATTACCGAACAAAGAAAAATTATATTATATAAAGGATGAGATCAATTCGGAAGCGCTTTTTTGTTATTCTAGCAGACGTAATTGCTTTGGTCTAATTTTGGGCTTTCCAATCAATTTTATCTTACCTAGTTCTATCTATGCCCAGGGGATAATACCGAAACGAAACAATCCTTTCCTTTTTTCTGATCATAGAGGAGCCGTATGAAGCTAAGGTTTCATGTACGGTTTTGGAATAGCGGTGGGAACTGTAATGTTATCATCGACTATGATTATCTAATAGTTCAAGTACAGTTGATATAGTTGAAGCACAGTCCAAATATGGTTTTTTTGGATGGAATCTTTGGCGTCAGCCTATAGGTTTTCTAGTTTTTCTAATTTCTTCTTTAGCAGAATGTGAAAGATTACCCTTTGATTTACCAGAAGCAGAAGAAGAATTAGTAGCAGGTTATCAAACCGAATATTCTGGTATTAAATATGGTTTATTTTATCTTGTTTCTTACCTAAATTTATTAGTTTCCTCTTTATTTGTAACTGTTCTATACTTAGGCGGGTGGAATTTCTCTATTCCCTATATATCTTTTTTTGGATTTTTCCAAATGAATAAAATAATTGGAATTTTGGAAATGGTAATAGGTATCTTTATTACATTAACTAAAGCTTATTTATTTCTCTTCATTTCTATCACAATAAGATGGACTTTACCCAGGATGAGAATGGATCAGTTATTAAATCTTGGATGGAAATTTCTTTTACCTATTTCTCTGGGCAATCTCTTATTAACAACTTCTTCCCAACTAGTTTCACTATAAATAAGAATACAATAACAGTAAGAATATTTTCAACACAAAAGTTCTCTCAAACAAGAGAAAGAAACATACCTTTTTCATATATAGATTTAGAATATGTTCCCTATGCTAACTGGGTTCATTAGTTATGGTCAACAAACAATACGCGCCGCAAGATACATTGGTCAAGGTTTAATAATTACCTTATCCCACACAAATCGTTTACCTATAACGATTCACTACCCTTATGAAAAATCAATTACATCGGAGCGTTTCCGGGGGCGAATACACTTTGAATTTGATAAATGCATTGCTTGTGAAGTATGTGTTCGCGTATGCCCGATAGATCTACCCCTTGTGGATTGGAAATTTGAAAAGGATATTAAAAGAAAACAATTGCTTAATTATAGTATTGATTTCGGAGTTTGTATATTTTGTGGTAACTGTGTTGAATACTGTCCCACAAATTGTTTATCAATGACTGAAGAATATGAACTTTCTACTTATGATCGTCATGAATTGAATTACAATCAAATTGCTTTGAGTCGGTTACCAATCTCCATAATGGGAGATTACACAATTCAAACAATTAGGAATTCGCCTCAAAGTAAAATAGACGAAGAAAAATCTTGGAATTCAAGAACGATTACAGATTACTAGGTATTAGGATTTTTTTATTAGAAAAATCCATTTTTACTAACTCTAACGAAAAAAGAATAACTACTGCTTAACAACTTATATGCATATACAAAAAAGTATCCTAATACCTTTTTCCTTCCTTGAATCTTTTAGTTTTAGTCAGTTCATGAAAAATTTTATACTAGAAATTTCTTCTTATCCATAATGGATTTACCTGGACCAATACATGAGATTCTTGTGCTATTTGGGGGATTTGTTCTTCTACTAGGAGGTCTAGGAGTAGTATTACTTACCAACCCAATTTATTCTGCCTTTTCGCTGGGGTTAGTTCTTGTTTGTATATCCTTATTCTATTTTTTATTAAATTCCTACTTTGTAGCTGTCGCACAACTTCTTATTTATGTGGGAGCCATAAATGTCTTGATCATATTTGCTGTAATGTTTGTAAATGGCTCAGAGTGGTCTAAAGATAAGAATTATTGGACGATTGGAGATGGGTTTACTTTACTCCTTTGTATAACTATTCCTTTTTCACTAATGACTACTATCCCAGATACGTCGTGGTATGGAATTCTTTGGACTACAAGATCAAACCAAATAGTAGAACAGGGTCTCATAAATAACGTTCAACAAATTGGGATTCATTTAGCAACCGATTTTTATCTTCCGTTTGAACTCATTTCCCTAATTCTTCTAGTCTCTTTAATAGGTGCAATTACTATGGCTCGACAATAAGAAATACTTAGAATGAGTCAAAATTTTTAGAATTTCAAATATAAAATAAATAACTAAAGAATCACAATTTTGATTTAGTAAAACCCATCTACTGCCAACACAACAAATACCTTCTTTTCTCTTTTGTTGTGTAATTGTTCTATTCTAATTAATTGAATCGGTTCAATTCTTGTCCTCATATTGAAATGAATCGAGATTGATAAGGAGTTAGTTAATGATGTTTGAGCATGTACTTTTTTTGAGTGTCTATTTATTTTCGATTGGTATCTATGGATTGATCACAAGCCGAAACATGGTTAGAGCTCTAATATGTCTTGAACTTATACTGAATTCAATTAATCTAAATCTCGTAACATTTTCTGATCTATTTGATAGTCGCCAATTAAAAGGAGACATTTTCGCAATTTTTGTTATAGCCCTTGCGGCTGCTGAAGCAGCTATTGGACTATCCATTCTTTCTTCCATCCATCGTAACAGGAAATCCACTCGTATCAATCAATCCAATTTTTTGAATAATTAAACATGGAATCCTCTAAACAAAGGCGCATATATAATAATAAGAAACATTAAGATGAATAGAAATCTCATCTTATTTTCTTATTAGTGTTTAATAATATCCATTTTTTGAGTAGGTTATTTCAGAGTATTGTTTTTTACTTATTGAATATTGCATTTTTGCAATTCATTGATATTGCAATTTGAATATTGCAATAATTTATATTGAAAAGATGATAGCCAATTTATTGGCTAATTCGAATTAGTATGTAGAATTCGTATAATTATGACTGTTGAAGCCTTAAATTCAAGTCTCTTGGCTCTTTTCACGCTTTCTCACAAACAGATTACGAAATATATTGCATTATTTGTTAAAGTTTGGATAAACCATTGCTTCGTCTGGTGTCTACAATACATCTAATTTATATAGTACTAATTTCATTTTTACCAGATCGAAAATTTTTATGTTGAAAAGGAAAATTTAGAGATCCAATGTCACACTCTGTAAAAATTTATGATACATGTATAGGATGCACTCAATGTGTACGAGCTTGCCCAACAGATGTATTAGAAATGATACCTTGGGATGGATGTAAAGCTAAGCAAATTGCTTCCGCGCCGAGAACCGAAGATTGTGTGGGTTGTAAGAGATGCGAATCCGCCTGCCCAACGGATTTTTTAAGTGTCCGCGTTTATTTAGGGCCTGAAACAACCCGCAGCATGGCTCTATCTTATTGATACGTTACAAAAAACTCCACTTGAATCGTCTGATTCCTCTTTACCGAAGAAGCCTGTGCTCGAAATAATCGAGCATGGGCTTTTCTGGTCAAAACGTATCTTGTCTTTATTACTTTATCATGAGTTATTTTCCTTGGTTAACAATACTTGTTGTTTTGCCGATATTTGCAGGTTCATTAATTTTCTTTTTACCTCATAAAGGAAATAAAATCGTTAGGTGGTATACTATAGCTATTTGTTTATTAGAATTCCTTCTAATGACTTATGCATTCTGTTATCATTTCCAATTGGAGGATCCCTTAATCCAATTAAAGGAGGATTCTAAATGGATAGATGTTTTCGATTTCCACTGGAGATTGGGAATCGATGGACTTTCATTAGGATCTATTTTATTGACAGGATTTATCACTACTTTAGCTACTTTAGCGGCTTGGCCGGTTACTCGGAATTCGCAATTATTCTATTTCCTGATGCTAGCAATGTATAGCGGTCAAATAGGATTATTTTCTTCACGAGACCTTTTACTTTTTTTTATCATGTGGGAGTTAGAATTAATTCCTGTTTACTTACTTTTATCCATGTGGGGGGGAAAGAGGCGTCTGTATTCAGCTACCAAGTTTATTTTGTATACTGCAGGCGGTTCCATTTTTTTCTTAATTGGAGTTCTGGGTATGGGATTATATGGTTCCAATGAACCCGGATTAGATTTAGAAAGATTGATTAACCAATCATACCCTACAACATTAGAAATACTACTGTATTTTGGCTTCCTTATTGCTTATGCTGTCAAATTGCCGATTATACCTTTACATACATGGTTACCAGATACCCATGGGGAAGCGCATTACAGTACATGTATGCTTTTAGCCGGAATTCTATTAAAGATGGGAGCATACGGATTGATTCGGGTCAATATGGAATTGTTACCGCATGCTCATTATCTATTTTCCCCCTGGTTGGTAATAATAGGAGCGGTGCAAATAATCTATGCAGCTTCAACTTCTCTTGGTCAACGAAATTTCAAAAAAAGAATAGCCTACTCCTCCGTATCTCACATGGGTTTCATAATTATAGGAATTGGTTCCATAACCAACATTGGACTAAATGGAGCTATTTTACAAATATTATCTCATGGATTTATTGGTGCTACACTTTTTTTCTTGGCGGGAACGGCTTGTGATAGAATGCGTCTTGTTTATCTCGAAGAACTGGGGGGAATATCTATCCCAATGCCAAAAATTTTTACCATGTTTAGTAGCTTTTCAATGGCTTCTCTTGCCTTGCCGGGAATGAGCGGTTTTGTTGCAGAATTAGTAGTATTTTTTGGACTAATTACTAGTCCTAAATTTATGTTAATGCCAAAAATGCTAATTACTTTTGTAATGGCAATAGGAATGATATTAACTCCTATTTATTTATTATCTATGTTACGCCAGATGTTCTATGGATACAAGCTATTTCATGTTCCAAACAAAAATTTTGTAGATTCTGGACCACGGGAACTCTTTCTTTTAATCTGTATCTTTTTACCAGTAATAGGAATTGGTATTTATCCAGATTTTGTTCTCTCTCTATCCGTTGATAGGGTAGAGGTTCTATTATCCAATTATTATACTAAATAGAATTTTCTTTTTTTAACCAGCCCGCTCTATATTCCAGAGTGGAGAAATAAAAAATTCAGAAAAAAAAGTAAAAAAGTCTAATTAGATCCATCTCGAATTTTTGAGAACCCCTTGAACGTCTTTTCAAAGGGTTCTCAAATCAAACAAAAAAGGAAAAAACCTTCTGGTTTTATGTTATGTAATTATTTAGATGGTAATGTAAACGAACCGTAACTATGTAAACCTATTCCTAACAGATTGATACCAAAATAGCAGATCCAAATTATAAGAAATCCTATCGAAGCTACAAGTGCGGAATTCGTACCCTTCCAATTTGGATTTGTTCTACTATGTAAATATATTGCAAATATGGTCCAGGTAATAAATGCCCAAGTTTCCTTAGGATCCCAATTCCAATAGGATCCCCATGCCTCATTAGCCCATACTGCTCCACAAAGAATACCCACGGTTAAAAGAGTAAACCCTAGACTAATGACACGATAACTCCAAGAATCCAAACGCTCAGTTAATTGATATTTGTAATAATTTGGAAATACAGGAAAAGAGGTGTTTTTTAAAGCGCTTCTTTTTGCATATAAATATTCAATCTCACTAAAGAAAAATGTTTTAAGAAAAACATTTTTCTTTAGTGAAAAGAAATCGAAAGAATTTCGAAATCTAATGATTAGAAGAGCGGCGGATAATAAGGATCCGCACAAAAGAGTTGCATAGCTTAGTAACATCATACTGACATGCATCATTAACCACTGAGATTGTAGAGCAGGTACTAGTATTGTGGATTGATGCATTTCAGTTAAAAGACCCGACGTGGCAAAGCCTTGCGTTAAAATGGTACTTGGCGTAGTTATTGTGCTTAAATCATTTTTCGAGTTCTGTATCTTAGGAATAGTATGAAGAATATACAGAGTCCATGAAAGGAAGATCAATGACTCATATAAATTACTTAATGGAAAATGTCCCGAAGAAACCCAACGAGAGACTAAAAATCCTGTTATAGAGAAAAAAGTAGCTATCATTCCTTTTTCTGACGAATCACGTAATCCCCTAAGTTCACGAACTAATAAGGTTATCAAATGAATCGTAATCACAATTGAAATGGTTGAGAAAGAGATATGAGTTAGTATATGTTCTAAAGTTGCAAATAGCATAACGATAAGGTCCCATTACAAAATTGGAAATTTCGAATTGAATCCATTTTCTAATTTATTGTATTCTTTTTCGAGAATGCCGCCACTCGGATTCGAACCGAGATGCTTGAGCACTGCTTCCTAAGAGCAGCGTGTCTACCAATTTCACCATGGCGGCTAATTTTAAATTATAGTTAACTTAAAAGAATAATAGTTATTTTAGCGTGAATCGTCGAGACTGGGAGCGGCCATAGAATTTAGGAACATTAGAAGTTCATCATTAACTACAATGAAATGAATTTTGTATTTTAGAAAAATTTATAGAATGAAAGCCTTTACACTCTTATTAATATGATGTACCAGTCCTAAACCCATTTATATGGGAATTTTGGATAAGATTAGGTAGAGGTTGTAAGTCGTATTGCAAGAATAGTCTACTTTTTATAATAGAATCCTCATAAAAACGAGGATTCTATTATAAATATAAAAAAGAGTTCTTTGATAGGAAAAGAATACTGAGGACACAATATACCAAAAACTGGAGTTCTATATAATGATAATGGAGGGATTCGTTCTAAGAATATTGTATCGAGGAGTTCGACACATAAAAGTACATTTATTAATTAATCCTAATTATTCATTCATATTAAATAATTGGAATTTATTTTGGATAGTTCAATTCAGATTATTTCAAAATCTTATCATTTGTTTGCTTGTTGCCCAGAAAAACCTTTTGGTTTTGGATGCTCGTTGCCGCTAGAAAATGATCTTGATTTTGCTAAAGAATAAGATTGTACTATGGAAAAATAAGTCTTTTTTTTCCAAAGATTTTTACGAATACGCTTTTTTGACATCGAAGTACGTTTTTTTGGAACTGCCATTCAAAAAGGGAATTACTTTTTTCTAGTTGTATGTGAAAGACATCTATTGCCGCAAATCAATCCTTCTTTCTGTTTTTTCTTAGTATTTATACTTAGATACTGAAAGATACTTAAATGATACTGAAAGATACTTAAATTCTAAATTCTTCTTTAGTTCATTTTGTCTAATGTGGATAAGACAAGAGTTTTTTAATTTTAAGATTTTCTATTTAAATCAATTTATATATCAAATATACTCCATATAAAAATATATGGTATGGGGGATAAGCCCTCATATAAGAGGGGGACATAAAAAGAAGGAAGGTAAAATTCAATTCAAATAGTTAATTAAGTTCAGAAAGCTATTCCATAATTGAATTCCAATAAAAAAAATACTTAGTCTCTTAAAGTCTCTTAAACAAGACATTCTAAAACTTAGAGAATTCTAGTCATTAGGATTTCCTTTTATATGAAATAAGCAATATTCGAGAATTTCCTATAAATATAGGTTTTCTTTGGAATTCAATCAATCAATTACGAAACAACGGAGCTCTTTTATTTTAACAGAAAGAAATACAAAAATGATTAGAAAGTCAAATTATTCAATCTTTTTTGTATTTTAATTTTTAACTAATTAACTAATAACTAGATACTGAAATTCTTTGATTCACTTTTTGAATTTAAGTAACTAAACCCATTCTTAATTTTGGAATATTTTAATGAGAGAGATTTGAAAAATCCAGAATTCCAGTATTTTTTCTTTTTCTTATTTTGTTTTTTTTAATTCCTTTAGAAAGAGATAAGAATAGGTTTGGTGAATCGGAAACAATTTTATAGAAAAATTGAACTATAAATTTAAACTAAAAATTGCTATTTCTTTTCTTATGGAACATACATATCAATATGCCTGGGTAATTCCTCTTCTCCCACTTCCAGTTATTATGCCAATGGGATTTGGACTTTTTCTTATTCCCACAGCAACAAAAAATCTTCGTCGCATATGGGCTTTTCCTAGTATTTTACTCTTAAGTATAGCTATGGTATTCTCACTTCACCTGTCTATTCAACAAATAAATGGGAGTTCTATCTATCAATATCTATGGTCTTGGACCATCAATAATGATTTTTCCTTAGAATTTGGATACTTGGTCGACCCCCTTACGTCTATTATGTTAATACTAATTACTACTGTAGGAATCTTAGTTCTTATTTATAGTGACGATTATATGTCTCACGATGAAGGATATTTGAGATTTTTTGTTTATATAAGTTTTTTTAATACTTCCATGTTGGGATTGGTTACTAGTTCCAATTTGATACAAATTTATTTTTTTTGGGAACTTGTCGGAATGTGTTCCTATTTATTGATAGGCTTTTGGTTTACGCGGCCAATTGCAGCGAGTGCTTGTCAAAAAGCTTTTGTAACTAATCGTGTAGGGGATTTTGGTCTGTTATTAGGAATTTTAGGTTTTTTTTGGATAACGGGTAGTTTGGAGTTTCGGGATTTGTTCAAAATAGCTAATAACTGGATTCCTAATAATGGGATTAATTCCTTACTTACTACTTTGTGTGCTTTTTTATTATTCCTTGGTGCAGTTGCAAAATCTGCACAATTTCCTCTTCACGTATGGTTACCTGATGCTATGGAAGGACCCACTCCCATTTCGGCTCTTATACACGCAGCAACTATGGTTGCTGCGGGGATTTTTCTTCTAGCTAGACTTCTTCCTCTTTTCATATCCCTACCCTTGATAATGAGTTTCATTTCTTTAGTAGGTACAATAACACTCTTCTTAGGAGCCACTTTAGCTCTTGCTCAGAGAGATATTAAAAGAAGCTTAGCCTATTCTACAATGTCTCAATTGGGTTATATGATGTTAGCTCTAGGTATAGGTTCTTATCAAGCTGCTTTATTCCATTTGATCACTCATGCTTATTCGAAAGCTTTATTGTTCTTAGGATCCGGATCCGTTATTCATTCAATGGAACCTCTTGTTGGATATTCACCAGATAAAAGTCAGAATATGGTTCTTATGGGTGGTTTAAGAAAATACGTTCCAATTACAAGAACTACTTTTTTATGTGGTACACTTTCTCTTTGTGGTATTCCACCTCTTGCTTGCTTCTGGTCCAAAGATGAAATCCTTAGTAATAGTTGGTTGTATTCACCCTTTTTTGGAATAATAGCCTCTTTTACTGCAGGATTAACTGCATTTTATATGTTTCGGATATATTTACTTACTTTTGATGGGTATTTGCGTGTTCATTTTCAAAATTACAGTAGTACTAAAGAAGGTTCGTTGTATTCAATATCCTTATGGGGAAAAAGTATATCCAAAGGAGTCAATAGGGATTTTGTTTTATCAACAATGAAGAGTGGAGTTTCTTTTTTTTCACAAAATATACCCAAAATTCCTGCTAATACAAGAAATAAGATAGGATCCTTTAGTACTCCCTTTGGGGCTAAAAAAACTTTTGTCTATCCTCATGAAACGGGAAATACTATGCTATTTCCTCTTCTTATATTACTACTTTTTACTTTGTTCATTGGATCCATAGGAATCCCTTTTGATAATGGAGTAAAAGATAATAGAACATTGGAGTTAACCATATTATCAAAGTGGCTAACTCCTTCAATAAACTTGTTCCAGGAAAATTCAAATTCTTCCATAAATTCATATGAATTTCTCACTAATGCAATTTCTTCTGTAAGTTTAGCAATTTTTGGTCTATTCATAGCATATATCTTTTATGGATCTGCTTATTCTTTTTTTCAGAATTTGAATTTTCAAAATTCCCTTGTAAAAAAGAATCCAAAAAAGAACTTTTTGGATGAAGTAAAAAAAAAGATATACAGCTGG